GATTAGGATTTCTTTTACTTTTAGGAAAAATTAAGGAAAACAGAACTCAAGGTGCAAATACAATAAAAAAGCAGTTCAGTAATCCGGGAAAGTTTTCATCTATTTTGTATTTGTAGCATTTTGGCGACATGGCCGAGTGGTAAGGCAGAGGACTGCAAATCCTTTTTTCCCCAGTTCAAATCCGGGTGTCGCCTAATCAACAAAAAACTAGAAATCTCTTCTTTTCTTCTGTTGATATAACCCGCCGAATGATTCCCCAGCAGAAGCAGAGAAAGCAGACTGTTGATACTTGTTTGATTCTAAACATCTGGTCTGGGGTTTTCTAAAAAATTGTAAATATCCTTGCATTGCATATTTAGGCTTAGGCTTCAAGGAAATATTCGAATGCTAGAGGGGCTATCAAGACTTCGCAATTACCTTCTACTACAAATTAAAATTTATTATTATTAATGCATTGTATAATGACTGGACCTTGGATTAGATTGGAGAGCCCGATAGGAAATCTAAATAGTTGTGGAAGGGGCGGAAGATACTTTATTATATACGAGGAACTCACGAAAATCTCTGAGTGCTCAAGCATCCAATCAATTGAAATCAGGGTCACCAAAAAAAGAATAGGACCTATTATTCCTACATGCTCCATTAGTAACATTCCCTTGAGATGTTACTGCGGATTTTGCTTGTGTTTAATCTTTCCCGATTAGAAATCATATAGGAATTTCTTCGAAACTGAGCGAATTTATTGGATTGGTTTATTAATAGTCTTCGTTCTTTTTGACTCTGCGCCATTGATTCCACTATTATTAGTGAGGAATAAAGGAACAATTCCTTTATATTTATAGAGATAGGGGACATAATTCATATGGATATAGTAAGTCTTGCTTGGGCTGCTTTAATGGTAGTCTTTACTTTTTCCCTTTCACTCGTAGTGTGGGGAAGGAGTGGACTCTAGGGGTCCTACTAATTGAGTTAAGGAAGCAAACTGTATCAATATCAATTGCTTTCTAGATCGTTCTGCAACACGTTTTGAACAAAATAAAAATATCTTCATTTTGAAATTCCATTGGACTCGACTGGAGTAATGTATTATAGGAATCATCCTCTTTCAATCAAAGAGCTATTTCAACGATTCCCATGTTTGTAGTTCGAAAGGAAGAGGATCCCAGGAAATTTATCCGAACCTAATTCTTCCTAAATTTTCTATTCCAATCAACGGCCCCTTACTAGGTGATACTGAGGAGGGCCGGACCCCTTTTTTATTTGTTTCTCTCTTTACTGTTCAAAGAAGAAGTGGTTTTGTTAAGTGTATACGCACTTTGTATGAGAAAGAAAGGATCTAAACATAGTGGTTGTCTAACGAGATACTATGCAGAATAAGATCGTCAGGTAAGTCACATATTGCGCATTTACCGTTTTCGAATTTTTGAAATTGGATTTATACCTTATCGACTTATTTCATATCATGGTTCAGGCGTTCAAAATCTGTGAGGTTTACTCTTCCTTTTCGATGCCCGTGGAACTACTGTCAATGGTTTACTCAATTACTTCTTGGGAATGTTCAAAAAAAGATTACTACGTGATTTTTTGAATATGCGTATATCTATCGCTTTTCCTTCATTGATTTGATTCTTTCAATAGATACCGAGATTCAGATTGGAAATAAAAAATATAGTAATTCAAACTATAAGACATAAGAGTAATTCAGATTGATCAGAACAACTAGATATAGCAAATAAATGGAATTGGATGCTATGTCAATCCCATATATGGAATTGATATTCACATATATCAAGATAATATTGTAGATTGATCTATAGATCCATATCAAATGCAGCCTCTATCTTTATTTTATTCCAGGGGGCCTACAATCTAACTAATAAATAGTATGGTAGAAAGAAATAGATGAATCTTTCTACCATACTATCTATCTATTAGAATACTGCCAATTCTAGTCCACTCATTTCATTTAAGACATGAAATTGGAATCTTTTTCATTTTATTTCGTCAATTTTGGCTAAGAACTCAGAAGTAAAGTTTCATTCAAATTAGTTAATAATTAATCGTTTTGACTTACTGTTTTTACGTAAATGATAAGTAGAAAAGCGGTAGGAACTAGAATAAATAGTGCAGTAGCAATAAATGCAAGAATATTTACTTCCATAATCTCATCGGTTTTTTACTTCGCAATAACTCGGGATTTAATCCCATAGAGATGATAAATCTTTGGCCTGTAAATTCAATGAATGAATATTACCTCTCGATGATCTTGAATCGGATCAATATCATGAATAACAATATCTGAACTATCAAATAAATTCGTCGTCGAGAATTGAATAGTATAACATAGGAAGTTCTTTTAGCCATACCGCCCCAAACTTGGATTCCTGACCCAATCCTAAATTTATTTATTTATTTATCATTATCATTTTTTATCATCTGTTCTTTTTTTTCTCTGTAATCTATCTAGTTCCTTCTTGTACAATCATCTGATGAAGTCTCATCAAATAGCTCTTCCACTTCCAGTGGTCACATAGTTACAAACCCAAACAAACAATAAAAGCTAAATGGAAAAAGAAAGGAGTTTAGAACAAAACTATTTTTTACTTGGAAGACAAAGAAGTGTGATAAAGATGAGACCGTATAAAATGAATATTCGTCAAATTTACTATTTTTCGATTTGTTCTTTCGTCGACGGGGCCTTAAAATAAAATAAAAAATAGGAAAAATGATTCATTCCCCTTTCTAAGAGGAGTAGGATCTTTGGTTGATCTGTCCTTCCCCCCCCTTTCTTCGTAGATTATTAGCCCCGGGACACCTATACCAAAAGCTCAGTGGGCAATTTGCATGAACTAGATTTTTCAACTTCAAAATAGTAAGTATTGTTTTTTTTTGTTTTGTCTGGAAAGTATTTTCTTCTATTCAATTTTGTATTGGACAAGAAAGGAATTCCCTTTGTGTATGCGCGCCTCAAAAAGGTATAGTACTCGATTCCATTACATGCATCGGGGGCAATCGAAAAAGCCAGCATTTCTTGGAATACTGACTATAATGCTACCAATAATTGTACTAATCCAACCGCATATGTCTTTCTCCTACCAAAAGGAAAGAAAAAAGAAATAAGGATTTCCCCTTTGCTTTGACAATGAAATTCTGCCCCCGGTCCCCTTCATAAAAAGGGAGAGATTTTTTGATATATTTATTGGATCCGTCGGGACTGACGGGGCTCGAACCCGCAGCTTCCGCCTTGACAGGGCGGTGCTCTGACCAATTGAACTACAATCCCAGGGAAATACGGGATCTAGCAGAAAATTTGATTCTTTATTTATCTCCGGATCGGGTATTTCTGAAGTACAAAGGGGGTTATATCATCTCATGGCGGATTGGCTAATTATTGGGCCGAGCTGGATTTGAACCAGCGTAGACATATTGCCAACGAATTTACAGTCCGTCCCCATTAACCGCTCGGGCATCGACCCAGGAAGAATCCATTTTAGACTTATTGGTAATCCATGATCAACTTCCTTTCGTAGTACCCTACCCCCAGGGGAATTCGAATCCCCGCTGCCTCCTTGAAAGAGAGATGTCCTAAACCACTAGACGATGGGGGCCTGCTTGACCAACGGCCATCATACTATGATCATAGTATGATCAGTTTTTTGAAATTGTCAATATAAGCGAATGATTCTATCCGAGGGATCTTTCCCCCTTTCAGAATTGCATAGAATTTTTTTTATTCGTCATACTCAAAATAGAAATAATAAGGAAGAGTAGGATTTTTTCAGGGAATGATTGGTCCGTCCGAAAAGGAAAAAGGTGTGAAATTCGATTTCTTTCACTTTCATTTGATTCATTGTTAAGCCGAGATATCCTTATCTCCCTCCCACCAAGACAGGAAATTAACAAACGAGAAATATAGTAAGCGGGATCAAGCAGAAAATTCTTTTTCTCTAAGAATTTAGTTTAGGAGACAAGTAGAATCTCTGCATTCCATGATTCGATGAAATATCTTTCATTTTGTGTTGAATTGCTAGGTGTATGTACATGTATCAATCAAGTGAATTTTGTTCTGGTGGGATCAATTCAATAAAAGAAAAAAAGCAATTCGAGTCGGTCTTGAAACAATTCATTGCATTTTCTCCTAGACTTCCTAGGTAAATCCATTTTATTATTCAACAATGAGCCACTAGACACTATGTATCTACTGCACGTACTTATGCATATATACTTATGTTTATAATATATGTACATATAGATATTTTATCCACATAGTGAATAATTCCGGAATTAAATAAAAAAGGCCCTTTTAACTCAGTGGTAGAGTAACGCCATGGTAAGGCGTAAGTCATCGGTTCAAATCCGATAAGGGGCTTTGTAAAACTCCAATCTAGTATTCATATTTAAGGGTAGAATTGTATTTTTATTTGTAATAAAAAAAGTAACTAACTGGATAATACATTATCATTATACTTAGTTAGAAAGTTGAACATTTGTTTAGTCAATTTTCATTATTATGATTATGAATTTCTGAATAATGAAAAGTCACTTCTTGAATTACCGAATATTCCGATTTTCCATTATACCAACCAAATCCATTCGAAAGGTTAGAAATCAACAAAAGAAAAAGTAAGTGGACCTGACCTATTGAATCATGACTATATCCGCTATTCTGATATTAAAATTCAATAGAGATGAAATTGGATTGGAGCAGTTGATTTATTTTTTATTTCATTTTTTTGTTTTGGACTCCACAAGAATTTGTCGATATTTCCGATTAAATCTTCTTGTTACTAGATTTTCTATAGGAAAAATTATAGGAATAAATTGTTATTCCTTTCCTCTACAGAGAAACCTTTCTTCCAAGTCACACCATAAGAGCCATTTAGTATCTTTCTTTGATTCCAGATCAAAGATTAATTTCTATCTAGATTATATATCTATATTATATTAAGTAGATTGTAGATTTCGATGTATATCTATCAGATCGTGGCTTCATGTACCAA